CAATACCACCAGTACCAGAAATGCATCTCCTTCGCCCGCGCGAGAGACTTCTATGCCAGCCGGGAATCACGGCTCTGTTATGAAAGAAAGCGGCAGACAGACTACAAAAAGCTCCTCGAGAAGACTCAAACTACAACTGATATTTCACTAACCAAAAGCACCTCCCCCCATTATTGTTAACGCAATATGTATGGTCTTGATTCGGAAGCTATTCTAGATATATATATAGGAAAATTAGCTTCATTATTTGGTCCTAGTAGAATATTTATTACATGAAGTGTAGTGTGCCCTGCTGGGAGTATAATTCCAGCTTGTAAAAAAAAGGGGGGGGCTATAAGTAGGCCGTTTGCTATTGCTATAAGGGCTGCTCGCCTTTATACGGCGCGGCTTCGCTATCGAGGTAGTGGTCCACCTAAAAAGGAGTCTTCCCTCAATTTTCTTGATTTTTCTGAGAGGCGAAACCGAGTGAGCTCTCTCCTTCGGATTTCCTCCAGCTTAGCCGAAAGTGAGCCTTCTTCCGTCTGGTCCAATTCGAGCTGGAGACTCCTAGTATAGGCGGGTCGTATTTCGTGGAAAATGTGTTCCGACAGAAAACGCAGGAGCCTATTTAACTTACTCAACCTATCTAGGGTAAGGGGATCCTGAATTTCCCCAGGTATGTGGACGGTGCTGGATATGTAGAAGGGGGAGGACAGGGCCTCCTCTAGCCTGTCCGCAGGGACAGGTATTCCTTCATAAATTGGATTTTCCGAGTGTTCAGGGTAAGGCCAGAGTAATTTTGTGAATACCCGAGAAACATAATCTTTCTGATAAACAGCTTCTACGACGATAGGCATAAAGGCATGATTCGTTCCACAAATCTCACTGCACTGACCATAGTAAACTCCTTCTCGTTGTAACGAAATAGAGATCTGATTTAAACGACCAGGTAAAGCATCACATTTTACACCTAAGGAAGGTAAAGCCCAACTATGAGGTACATCAGCAGATGTTACAAGAAGACGTAAATGAGTGTTGGCTGGTACAACCACTCTATTGTCCACTTCTAATAAACGTGATTGACCCAATTCTGGATCATCTTCTGGAATCGTATAACTGTCAAAAGTGAGAGACTGTTCATCGGAACTGTTATAGTCCGAATACTCATAAGGTTGGGTCGACGCCCGCCTCCCCCCAAACTGTACTTGCAAGTTTCCCCGCAAAAAGCTCTCCACGCCTACTCTTAGAAAGAACACTTTTTTTCTTTAGTTAGGTAGTTCTCCCGACCGTAAGACCTTTTCTGAGTAAGGGTAATAGAAGGCGTTTATTGGCAAGAGGGAACCGTTTCTCACCCAGGGTTGGTGTGGCTACCCTATGTATTCGAGGGAACCGAGTTCCACACATATGAGACAGGCAGAAGGTATGGGACGAGCAGTTTCTTGAAGAGCGAATTCCGGTCAAGCTACTACGTTCCTCTCCAGCTTCCCCCTTAGGTCAAAAGGGCGAGTTACTACGTTCCTCATATAGCTATATGAGTCACTTCGTACCTTTGTTCGATAAATTCACAGTGGAAAGGGATGCTAGTCGGCTCGGCGAAGTTGTAGCCCCAAGAAAGAAGATCCAGAGTGATTCCTCACCTATCCTGTAAGGGGCCCAGTGGAACGCTCGAGTCTAGATTCTCTATGCTCATGTAAACGGCCCGTAGATCTAAAAGGATCCATCCATAGGCCGTTTGTCCACAAACAAAACAAAAACCAAGTGAGTAGTTCATGAGACCTCGAATTCCCACGTTCCAGCGTGCATTATGCCAACATAAACCAACTATAGCTGAGAAGTTGAGGCACCCTTCTTTTTTTTTCAGAAATAGAATAAAGAAAGAGATAGTCTATATCCTGTATCGATCATAGGATCACTCTATGAATAGGTCAATTCTCTGTGACCTCCCACCGTTCACGACAGCCCTTGCTTCTCGCTGCGAACGGCTCCTCGGTGGAGGAGTAGAAGCGCTGGTCCCCTTCGGTAAACTTGCTTGTGCCTGCTGTTACCTACCGTAGGACCTCCGTCCCCGAAGCGAAGAAAGAGGGGCAGGAATCCTCTCCTGTAAGTCGAGATCTTCAAACCTCTCCCAGCCCAGTAGTTCCGCAACTACTACCGTGGTTGTTGCCAACGGGGATCCCCCATTCCGAAAGGTTACTAGGCCGGCCGTTAGGTCCAAAGTTGTATACCACTGCTATGGTGCCGATAGATTCACTACTTCAGCGCCGTTATCGGACATTGCAGGCTGAGCATATATTTCTCGTATATCGTTCCACACCGAGAAGAGGGATGTGTACCTCCAGCAACAACAAGAATGGAACCATAGGCTCCTATGCTGGGTATAGGTCTAACCACCTAAACTCCCCGTTTCTGGCATGCTATAGTTATGAAAGTATCTCGACGGAAGAGATTACCGGTAAGCCAGATGCTTCGCGAACCATATGAAACTTGAAGGCATTTCGTTGCACTTCAATCACCCTCGTGA